GTATGGAAAGCGATCAAATTCGAGTTCGAACCAGTGGATAAGATAGATAAACAGAAATAGATAAACAGATAAGAACTAGGCGCGCATAATTCAGTAATTTCTGTTTGTTCTCCTAATTGATTGATTGCAATTAAACTCGGCCCAATCCTTTTTTTTTAGGAAAAGGATTGGGCCGAATAAAGAATGACCATCCTATACATTGTTGGATCCATAGGATTAATTATAGATCCTTGGGATTGGTGGATCATTTTCTATCCCGCAGTTTCCGGCTATAGATCAAGCCAAGGGGGGCTCCTCTCTACCCACCCTGTATATTGTCTTTTTCATTTCATGTTGCAATAGAAACTTATTATTTGATTATATGATACGAGATTATACGAGAATGAATTCTTCATTTCATTTATAGGTTATAGTATAGGAAGAAACAACTATTTATCTTTTTATCTTTTCGATGAGAATTTTTTTGTACATGACATAAGAGAAACCTCTTTTTATATTTCTAATTGAGGATTCTAGATTCTATCATAATATATATATCAATATATATATTGATAGTGATACCCTGAATTCCCCCCCAAAAGAATCATTTCTTTCAATACTCACCCGTTGTTAGTTAACAATTCCAATGATTGGATCATATGCTTAATTCTGATAGGAAATAAAATAGTAAAATGATTATTCATCGAATGACTATTCATCTATTATATTTTCATCAAATAGGGAGCAAGAAGACTCTATGAAAAAGTGGTGGTTCAATTCGATGTTGTCTAAGGAGAAGTTAGAACATAAGTGTGGGCTAAGTAAATCAATGGATAGTCTTAATGCTGTTGGACATACCGGTGGAAGCGAAGAGCCCATTCTAAATGATACGGAGAATAACATTCCTAGTTGGAGTGATAGTGGTAGTTATAGTTTCAGAAATGTTGATTATTTATTTGATATCAGGGATATTTGGAGTTTTATCTCTGATAACACTTTTTTAGTTAGGGATGGTAATGGTGCCAGTTATTCTGTATATTTTGATATTGAAAATCAGATTTTTGAGGTTGACAATAATAGTTTTTTTCTGAGTGAACTAGAAATTTTTTTTTCCAATTATTTGAATAGTAGGTCTAAGAGTAACAATCATTACTATTATCATTACATGTATGATACTCAATCTAGTTGGAATAATCACATTAATAGTTGCATTGATAGTTATCTTCGTTTTGAAGTCAGTATTCATAGTGACACTTTCAGCGGTACCGACAATTACAGTGACAGTTACATTTCTAGTTTCATTTGTACTGAAGGCGTAAGCAGTAGTCAAAGCAGGAATTCTAGTATAAGAACTGGTGGTAACAACCGCGATTTCAATATAAGAGGAAGATCTAATGATTTTGATATAAATAAAAAATACAGAAATTTATGGGTTCAATGCGAAAATTGTTATGGATTAAATTATAAAAAATTTTTTAGGTCAAAAATGAATATTTGTGAACAGTGTGGATATCATTTGAAAATGAGTAGTTCAGATAGAATCGAACTTTTGATTGATCCGGGCACTTGGGATCCCATGGATGAAGATATGGTCTCTATGGACCCCATTGAATTTCATTCAGAGGAGGAACCTTATAGAGATCGTATCGATTCTTATCAAAGAAGGACAGGTTTAACTGAAGCTGTTCAAACAGGCATAGGTCAACTAAATGGTATTCCCGTAGCAGTTGGGGTTATGGATTTTCAGTTCATGGGGGGTAGTATGGGATCCGTAGTAGGCGAGAAAATCACCCGTTTGATCGAGTATGCTACTAATCGATCTCTACCTGTCATTATTGTGTGTGCTTCTGGGGGAGCACGTATGCAAGAAGGAAGTTTGAGCTTGATGCAAATGGCTAAAATATCTTCTGCTTCATATAATTATCAATCAAATAAAAAGTTATTCTATGTATCAATCCTTACATCTCCTACAACTGGTGGAGTAACTGCCAGTTTTGGTATGTTAGGAGATGTTATTATTGCTGAACCCAACGCCTACATTGCTTTTGCGGGTAAAAGAGTAATTGAACAAACATTGAATAAAACAGTACCCGACGGTTCACAAGCGGCTGAGTATTCATTCCATAAGGGCTTATTTGACCCAATCGTACCGCGTAATCTTTTAAAAGGTGTTCTGAGTGAGTTATTTCAGCTGCACGGTTTCTTTCCTTTGAATAAAAACGCAAAAAAAAAATATCGAAATAAAATGAAAATATAGAATAGGAGTGATTTCTATGTCTACCAAGAACTCCCATTTTTTACTTTTTTACTAGGAATCTTTGTTTATTGGATTGAATTAGTTTAGTTAGAGTCGCGAACTTATAAAAAACTTGTTAATTTTAATAAAAAACCTTTTCTTTTATTATATTAGAAAGAATAAAAGAAAAGGATGAGGAAATAATAAAATTTCTTAAACTTAAAGCGGATTCTCATATATATTCGTCTAAAAAAATGAATAGGTGCACTTCATTTAGTTCTCATTCCTTGCACTTATTAACTACTTAAATATTAATATTATTTAGAATAGTTTCTATATAATAGAGATACTTATCATAAGATATCTTTATAATAGGTACAAATATTAAATTGAGGTACCCATTCTATGACAGATCTTAACTTACCCTCTATTTTTGTCCCTTTAGTGGGCCTAGTATTTCCTGCGATTGCAATGGCTTCTTTATTTCTTCATGTCCAAAAAAATAAGATTGTCTAGATCCGATGGGACCAAATTTCATCAATTTATTTCAACACTGAATCATAATACAGATATTTGTTTAGTGTAATATGGGACAATATGTGGCTTTTTCCGAACACAAACGAAAGAACTGTTATGCATGCGGATACATGATATCCGCATAAATGTATGTATATGATATGCGGGTATACCTGTTTAAAAATGATTGGCGAATATTTTTATAATAGAAAGTATATGTATCTAACCAATTATTCCTAATGGTTCATATCAGACTAGTGCTAGTTGATGAAAGTTACTTCGGCATCATGAAAAGTAAAGTCAAATTTTTTCTCAATTCCAATCGAATGCAACTGGATCTAGTATAGTATGAACTGGCGATCAGAACATATATGGATAGAACTTATAACAGGGTCTCGAAAAGCAAGTAATTTTTGCTGGGCCTGTATCCTTTTTTTAGGTTCACTAGGATTCTTAGTGGTTGGAACTTCTAGTTATCTTGGTAGGAATCTGATACCTGGATTTCCATCTCAGCAAATCATTTTTTTTCCACAAGGAATCGTGATGTCTTTCTATGGGATCGCGGGTCTATTCATTAGTTCATATTTGTGGTGCACAATTTCATGGAATGTAGGTAGTGGTTATGACCGATTCGATAGAAAAGAAGGAATAATGTGTATTTTTCGTTGGGGATTCCCTGGAAAAAATCGTCGCATCTTCCTTCGCTTCTTTATGAAAGATATCCAATCAATCAGAATGGAGGTTAAAGAGGGTCTTTTTCCTCGTCGTATTCTTTATATGGAAATCAGAGGCCAAGGAAACATTCCCTTGACTCGTACTGATGAGAATTTGACTCCGCGAGAAATTGAGCAAAAAGCTGCTGAATTGGCCTATTTCTTGCGCGTACCAATTGAAGTATTTTGAAATGAACCGAGCGAAGAATGAATGTTTTCTCCACATAATAGAAGGAACTTGCTAATTTCCTTTTTTTTAATACAATTGAAGTTTCCTCAGACTGTTCATTCGAGAAAAACATGTTAGATTCCATTTCCTCGTTCCGTTGACACAACAACCCGCTAGAATAAAACAAAAGCAGGGGAACGTATATGGAACAACTACAACTATTCCAACTATAATAAATATAATAAACTATAATTAAGAATACATTTTTTCTATACCAAAACCCCTTTGTATGCGTATAGGGCCCAACTCAATTCTTTTATACTAGTAAAAAGTCTAATAAGCCTAATTAAAATTAAGTATGAATTCATCAAATATCCGAATATGTATTTCGTAATACAGAATTCATACTTTTAGGTTAAGCCTCAGATTTGGAACTGATACCGTATTCCTGTGCTGTGGTTAGACGGTGCAACATTTCGAAATAATTAATGGAATTGGTCCGGGAGGGTTTTTCGAGTATTTATTGAAAGGAATAAATGAAGATGAAATTCGTTCGAATTTTCCCAATTGAAATACCCGGAAATCCTATTTACTTAATTTATTTACTTTTTATATATTATATATATATTTCTCTATCTATTTATTTCTCATTTTTTTTCATCCGAAAAAGGACCCTTATTTTATTTCTATATTCCTTAATTCCTTCTGGATCTAAGGAGTCAATTATTATACAAAAATGGGAATAGATCCATAGGTTCCATACCTTGTTATAGAACTTGTGCTTTAGAGAAACATCAGATCAGATAGAGTTGACAAATGAAGCAGTTCATTAACAATTCACAGATAAAAAAAATGAAAAAAAAGAAAGCATTGATTTCCCCCCCATATCTTGCATCTATAGTATTTTTGCCCTGGTGGGTCTCTCTCTCATTTCAAAAAAGTCTCGAACCTTGGATTATTAATTGGTGGAATACTAGGCAATCCGAAACTTTTTTGAATGATATTCAAGAGAAAAATGTTCTAGAAAAATTCCTAGAATTAGAAGAACTATTCTTGTTGGATGAAATGATAAAAGAATACCCAGAGACACATATACAAAATATACAAAAGCTTCGTATAGGAATACACAAGGAAACGATACAATTGGTCAAAACACACAATGAATATAATCTCCATATCATTTTGCATTTTTCGACAAATATAATATGTTTCGCTATTTTAAGCGGTTATTTTATTCTGGGTAATGAAGAACTTGTCATTCTGAATTCTTGGGTTCAGGAATTCTTCTATAACTTAAATGACACAATAAAAGCTTTTTCGATTCTTTTAGTTACTGATTTATGGATTGGATTTCACTCGACCCATGGTTGGGAACTAATGATTGGTTCGATCTACAATGATTTTGGATTGGCTCATAACGACCAAATTATATCTGGTCTTGTTTCCACTTTTCCAGTTATTCTAGATACAATTGTGAAATATTGGATCTTCCGTTTTTTAAATCGCGTATCTCCTTCGCTTGTAGTCATTTATCATTCAATGAATGAATGAAGAACTTATTTGATCTCCTGATATCAATCAAAATTTTTCTTCGCGCATAAAGAAAGCATTTTCCATTTGACTTATTCTTTCTTTATACTTCTACCTCTTCAAGGTATTTGTCCTATTTCAATAGAATTATTTCAGTACAATGGCAGACTCGTGGATAGGGAACTATACTAGCTACCTATCTAATTTATTGTAGAAATTCCTGGATGAATGATTGGATCATGCAAAATAGAAATACTTTTTCTTTTTCTTGGGTAAAGGAACAGATCACTCGATCTATTTCTGTATCGATCATGATATATGTAATAACTCGAACATCTATTTCAAATGCGTATCCCATTTTTGCGCAGAAAGGTTATGAAAATCCACGAGAAGCAACTGGGCGAATTGTATGCGCCAATTGCCATTTAGCTAATAAGCCTGTGGATATTGAAGTTCCGCAAGCTGTACTTCCTGATACTGTATTTGAAGCAGTTGTTCGAATTCCTTATGATATGCAACTGAAACAAGTTCTTGCTAATGGTAAAAAAGGGGCTTTGAATGTAGGGGCTGTTCTTATTTTACCCGAGGGATTCGAATTAGCCCCCCCCGATCGTATTTCCCCCGAGGTGAAAGAAAAGATAGGAAATCTGTCTTTTCAAAGTTATCGTCCTAATAAAAGAAATATTCTTGTAATAGGTCCTGTTCCAGGTCAGAAATATAGTGAAATCGTCTTTCCCATTCTTTCCCCCGACCCTGCTACGAAGAAAGACGTTCACTTCTTAAAATATCCCATATATGTAGGTGGGAATAGGGGAAGGGGTCAGATTTATCCTGATGGGAGCAAGAGTAACAATACAGTCTATAATGCTACATCCGCGGGTATAGTAAGCAGAATAGTACGTAAAGAAAAAGGAGGATATGAAATAATCATCGTTGATGCATCGGATGGACGCCAAGTAGTTGATATTATACCTCCAGGACCAGAACTTCTTGTTTCAGAGGGTGAATCCATCAAGCTTGATCAACCATTAACAAGCAATCCTAATGTAGGGGGATTTGGTCAGGGAGATGCCGAAACAGTGCTTCAAGATCCATTACGCGCCCAAGGCCTTTTGTTCTTCTTGGCATCCGTTATTTTGGCACAAATTTTTTTGGTTCTTAAAAAGAAACAGTTTGAAAAGGTTCAATTATACGAAATGAATTTCTAGATCCAGAGATTCCTTACCATCAAGTTGGTAAAAAACGCGGAATTCTTGTCGATCAATACAATTAAATATATATGATCAAAAAATTCTGTAAATCCCTTTGCTTGCTTTGTTTATACTATTTTTTCGGGATGTATGGAATTCTTTACTTGTATCCCATTCCTAGCACTAGACAATAGGCATACAAAAACAAAGGAAGAGGAGACAGGGCAAGGGCGGGATAAATGAAAGGAACGGTATTGGATTATAAGTCTTACTAATCTTCTATTCGACACAAGAAAAAGGACTTTGTACCCTTTCTTGTGTCGTCTTGTATCGAAATAATAATGATTTTTCTCTTGTTCGCCAAAGATTACTATTTCTTCGTTTCCGGGTCTATCGGAATTCCTTTGTTTAGATTCATAAGAAGTAGTAGACAAACAAAAGGGGTTAGGGGGGGTAATTCGTCGAGCAAACGGAACTTTTTCTATTATTCAATTAACTTCAACGTAGAATAGAACTTATTTATAAAAGAAAAAGAAAAATTATTCAAACAAAAAAATTTACTTTAACTCTTTTTATTGAGAAGCGGATGAGCTTTGATTTTTACGCATACCCCAATCCTTTTTATTTCATCACCTTTTTTATTTTATCTTTTTTTTTATAGAGTAAGGTTCTATTAGTTTAGTATGGAAATGATTTGCAGGATGTCTCATCCGTTTAAATCCATATAATTATCCAGAAAATCGATTGATTCCTTCTTGTTGCTTCTCGTAAGAGTTAATATTATATTATGGAGGAACGACAGAGCCTATAAATCAATCAATAGAAATAGATTCAATTCCGTTGTTCAAAAACATCATAAGAAACAAAGGAATAAAGTGGTTTGAAAGATCAGAGCAAAGGATCCATTTTGTCATTTCTACGAAAATTTGGATTATGTTGACTGGATAACTTTCCCATTTGTATGTTATGGAATAGATCAAAGTCTCATCTCGCTCTAAGAGTAAGCACTCAGCGGTATCTTACGCCTTTCTTTTATTATTATTATAGGCGTAAGGTACCGCTGAGTGCTTACTTTTTCATGTCTACAATCCAGTTCATCTGATTACTACAGAGATGAACCCAATCCGGAATATGAACCGTAAAAGAAAATACCTATTAAACCGATCA